AGGAAGTTTGAGCTTGATGCAAATGGCAAAAATATCTTCCGCTTTATATGATTATCAATCAAATCAAAAATTATTCTATGTATCAATCCTTACATCTCCTACTACTGGTGGGGTGACAGCTAGTTTTGGTATGTTGGGGGATATCATTATTGCCGAACCCAATGCCTACATCGCATTTGCGGGTAAAAGAGTAATTGAACAAACATTGAATAAGACAGTCCCTGAGGGTTCACAGGCGGCTGAATATTTATTCCATAAGGGCTTATTCGATCTAATCGTACCACGTAATCCTTTAAAGGGTGTTTTGAGTGAGTTATTTCAGCTCCACGCTTTCCTTCCCTCGAATAAAAATTAAAGCCTTACTTAAAAGAATTATTTTTTTTGTGACGAACCAAGTAGTTATTTAGTTTATAGGAATCAAAGTAAAAATCCGAAGAATGGATTTTTTTTGTATCATACTCCCTTGTTACATTAGATGTGTATATATAATTCAACTATAGCAAATATCGGCATAGAGTCTTGCATCTTTCTACATCTCTCGAGGATCCCTAGTTTTACTAAGAATCCCTGTTGTTGGATCGGATTATAACGAATTTTGGGGTAATTTGTAAGAAAATCTTTATTAAATTTTATTAAATCCAAATTATAAGACAAGATAAAGATAATAAATAAAATAATACAAAAGTGTATTATGATACATATATTTCATGTCGAAAGATGAGTAAGTCTATTTATTTAATTCGACATTCCTCATTCCTTTTCTATATATATATTCACGTAGATATTACTTAGTATAATTATATATGAATTATAATAATTATAAGATACCTTTTATAACAATCAATAACAGGTAAAAATATTAATATAACAATTAATATAACAATAAATAACAGGTACAAATATTAAGTCGAGGTATCCTTTCTATGACAACTCTCACCAACTTACCCTCCATTTTTGTGCCTTTAGTGGGCCTAGTATTTCCGGCAATTGCAATGGCTTCTTTATCTCTTCATGTTCAAAAAAACAAGATTTTTTAAATACGATGGTGCCAAATCTCGTCTATTTTTTTTTTTTTTTTCAAAACTTAGACTTTGACTATAACACAGCTATCTATTTAGTAGACTAGAGTCTAACATGTGGCTTACTAGGAACATATGCGATTAAACATGCGTAAACATGATATCTGAGTAAATGAATTATAAGTATTTGAAAATGGAAAATATATAATAGATCGGGATGGGTGGCGACGAATGTTTGAGATGTAAAGTCAATATATCTATCTATATGTATGTAGGTATCTATAGGGAATCATATAAAGGTGATGTTATTAAGATCTAAGCAATTCGATGAATTACTCCTAAAGTAAAGGTTCACATCAAAATAGTGCTTGTTGATTAGAGTTATTTCGGAAATAAAAAAAAGTAAAATGTATTTTTGTTATTCTATCAATTCCAATAAAATGCAACGAGATCTAGTATGAGTTGGCGATCAGAACGTATATGGATAGAATTTATAAGAGGATCTCGAAAAATCAGCAACTTCTGCTGGGCCTTTATCCTTTTTTTAGGTTCATTAGTGTTTTTATTGGTTGGAACTTCCAGTTATCTTGGTAGGGATTTGATATCTTTATTTCCGTCTCAGCAAATAATTTTTTTTCCGCAGGGGATCGTGATGTCTTTCTATGGGATCGCAGGTCTCTTTATTAGCTCCTATTTGTGGTGCACAATTTTGTGGAATGTAGGTAGCGGTTATGATCGATTCGATAGAAAAGAAGGAATAGTGTGTATTTTTCGTTGGGGGTTTCCTGGAAAAAATCGCCGAATCTTCCTCCGATTCCTTATGAAAGACATTCAGTCCATCAGAATAGAAGTTAAAGAGGGTATTTATGCACGTCGTGTCCTTTATATGGAAATCAGAGGCCAAGGGGCCATTCCCTTGACTCGTACCGAGAAGAATCTGACCCCACGAGAAATTGAGCAAAGGGCTGCCGAATTGGCCTATTTCTTGCGTGTACCAATTGAATGAAGTTAAGTATTCTTTTTTGAAAAATGAAGTTCAGAATGAATGCTTTCTTAGTTCGTAGCAAGAGGGATAAAACGGAAATGAAAGAATACCCTTTTTTCTAGACCATAGTAATAGTATTACTTAACTGGAATTTCTTCAGAATACTCAAATTTCTTCAGTACGTATGTAAATCCACTCCACAGTCACAAAAGTGGACTCTTTGTTATTTTCTTTCTGTATTATTTAGAAATTCAAGGACTAACCAATGAATCACAAATCAACAACTAAAAAACAGGGAATGGATTCATAATAGTATCCATATGACTAACCAATGAATCACAAATCAACAACTAAAAAACAGGGAATGGATTCATAATAGTATCCATATGACTTGTAATAGAACTTATGTTTGATATAAATATTAGTAGTGTATAGAGTTAACGAATGAAGTGAGTTCATTAAAAAATCAAAGACGAAAAAATGGCAAAAAAGAAAACATTCATTCCCCTTCTATATCTTGCATCTATAGTATTTTTGCCCTGGTGGATCTCTCTTTCATTTAATAAAAGCCTAGAATCTTGGGTTACTAATTGGTGGAATACCGGGCAATCCGAAAATTTTTTGAATGATATTCAAGAAAAGAGTATTATAAAAAAAGTTATAGAATTAGAGGAACTCTTTCTCTTGGACGAAATGCTAAAGGAATACCCAGAAACACATCTACAAAAGCTTCGTATCGGAATCTACAAACAAACGATCCAATTGATCAAAATGCACAACGAGGATCGTATCCATACGATTTTGCACTTCTCGACAAATATAATCTGTTTCGTTATTCTAAGTGGTTATTCTATTCTTGGTAACGAAGAACTTGTTATTCTTAACTCTTGGGTTCAAGAGTTCCTATATAACTTAAGCGACACAATAAAAGCTTTTTCTATTCTTTTATTAACTGATTTATGTATAGGATTCCATTCGCCCCATGGTTGGGAACTAATGATTGGTTCTGTCTACAAAGATTTTGGATTTTATCATAATGATCAAATTATATCCGGTCTTGTTTCCACTTTTCCAGTCATTCTTGACACAATTTTAAAATATTGGATCTTCCGTTATTTAAACCGTGTATCTCCCTCACTTGTAGTGATTTATCATTCAATGAATGACTGAAAAATCTAATGTTTGTTACTTTGTACATAAGTCATTGTACTTATTCCTTCTACCCATCCAGAAGGATGCCTCCTATATTCGAGTAACATTATTTCAGTAAATAGCAGAATCATGGATAGGGAACTATACCAGGGACCTACCAAATTTTATTGTAGAAATTTTTGGGCTCAATGATTGGACCATGCAAACTAGAAATACCTTTTTTTCTTCGATAAAGGAAGAGATTACTCGATCTATTTCCGTATCACTCATGATATATATAATAACTTGGGCACCCGTTTCAAACGCATATCCCATTTTTGCACAGCAAGGTTATGAAAATCCACGAGAAGCGACCGGCCGTATTGTCTGTGCCAACTGCCATTTAGCTAATAAACCCGTGGATATCGAGGTTCCACAAGCGGTACTTCCTGATACTGTATTTGAAGCAGTTGTTCGAATTCCTTATGATATGCAACTGAAACAAGTTCTTGCGAATGGTAAGAAGGGCGCTTTGAATGTGGGGGCTGTTCTTATTTTACCCGAAGGGTTTGAATTAGCCCCCCCCGATCGTATTTCTCCCGAGATTAAAGAAAAGATAGGCAATCTGTCTTTTCAGAGCTATCGTCCCACTAAAAAAAATATTCTTGTGATAGGTCCTGTTCCTGGTCAGAAATATAGTGAAATCACCTTTCCTATTCTTTCCCCCGACCCCGCTACTAAGAAAGATGTTCACTTCTTAAAATATCCCATATACGTAGGCGGGAACAGGGGGAGGGGTCAGATTTATCCCGACGGGAGTAAGAGTAATAATAATGTTTATAATGCTACAACAGCAGGTATAGTAAGCAAAATAATACGAAAAGAAAAAAGAGGATATGAAATAACCATAGTGGATGCATCGGATGGGCGTCAAGTGGTTGATATTATCCCTCCAGGACCGGAACTTCTTGTTTCAGAGGGCGAATCTATCACAATTGATCAACCATTAACGAGTAATCCTAATGTGGGCGGATTTGGTCAGGGAGATGCGGAAATAGTCCTTCAAGATCCATTACGCGTCCAAGGCCTTTTGTTCTTTTTTGCATCTGTTATTTTGGCACAAATCTTTTTGGTTCTTAAAAAGAAACAGTTTGAGAAGGTTCAATTGTCCAAAATGAATTTCTAAATCTGCGGATTTTTCAACATAAAGTTCAAAAAAAACCAAATTCTTGTTGGAAATTCTATAATTTAATTATGTATGATCAAAAAATTATGAAAAACTTTTTACTTGTTTTTGTTTATATTATTTTTCTACCGGATTGGGGGAATGACTTGTACCGCATTACTAGTCATAGTAGGTATATTGTGAGGAAGACTATTTTACCCCTTCTTTGTTTTTTCCAATGCAAATAGGAGCGGTATTATTATGTCACTGGTGTCAGATTGAAATGTCATTGAATGTATCCATTTTGATTCTAATAGAATCAAATTCGATTAGATATTAAAAATAAGATAAGTAAATGGAGAATAGAAAAAAAAATGAAGGGAACAAAGGATTCTAGAAGGGATTATTCGTCTTCATAGTCTTCGACACAAGAAAAATTCCTTTTCTTGTGTCGAAATAATAATAATAAAATAATTAATTATTCTTGATCCCGTTCGGCAAAGATCCCTATATCTTGGTTTCAATTTTTTTTTGTTTATCAGAAACCTTTTTATATATATATATATATATATATATATATATATATATATATATATATATATATATATATATAATAGACTAAAGTATAGTAAATAAAACTATATTAGTATATTTTTAGTATATTTAAAGGGTTTGTTTTGTGTGATATCTGATCGATAGA